CATTCTGAGCTATGAAAATTTTCTGATAATTACTTCTAGGCAACATAAACATATCATATATAAATAAAATAAATAAGAAACATATATAATATATACATTTCGGTCCTAGGGCTGGGGTTTACATATACTCATAATTGTTGGTATAATTTAAATTGAGAAGGGTTTTTTAACTCAATATTAAATTAATGTATCAATTTATATGTTCTTATGTCATTAAGAAAAGAAAAAAACAAACTTTGAGATTCAAATTGTTCCTGCATTCGCAGTCAGTAATCAATAGTTAATGGTTCAAATTTGTTTTACTTTTGCGAATCAGAACTGGCAGTCGATTTTTACTAGAAAGTGCGAGAAGTTGGTTATTTTGAGATACTCTACAGAGGCGTATCAAATACAATTTAAATCAAAAGAGCCCAGGAATTTCTTTTAGGCAAAAGGGGAATAAATTAGGAAAGAAAGGGATTAAACGAAACCCCCGATGCACCGCGTGTACACATGCAATAAATAGAAGAAAAGTGAGTGCAGTAATACAGGATATATTTCACTAATTTTATATCGTTTTGGCGGCATGGCCGAGTGGTAAGGCGGGGGACTGCAAATCCTTTTTCCCCAGTTCAAATCCGGGTGTCGCCTGATCAACAAAAGGTGTGAAACCCTCCTTCTCTGTGCTGCTGATATAACTCGGCAAATTTGTTATCATCAGAAGCATAGAAAAGGGGCTGTTGATACTTGTTTGATTCGAAACAGACGAGTAGGGGTTTTCGAAAAGAGTGTAAATTGAGGATTCAAAAATATATTCTAAGGGTAGAGGGATTATCAAAACTTCGGGATTCTCTTCGTAAATTGGAAAGAATTTTTTTTGGCAACCCGAATCAAGAATATACTGTCTCTCCACTTTTTTACAGAGATAGTCGAAAAGGATTACGCATTCGATCAAATAGAAAATTAGATATTGATTTATCTTTTTATGCTTTTGAGCATCAACAACCAAAAAGGCCTTATTTTTCCTAAATGTTTTCCATTAGTAACATTTCCGAGAGATGTTACTACGTATTTTGCTTCAGATTCATTTTTACTTTTATTTAATGTTTCGGAATCATCTAGTAATTTTTAGTTGATTTTTTAGATTGGGATATCAATAGTGTTCGGCTCGAATCCTTTTTTTTTTGACTCTGCACCATTGATTCCACTATACTATTAGTATTGAGGAATAGAACAAATCAATTCCTTCCTATTTATAGAGATAAGGGGACATAATTCACATGGATATAGTAAGTCTCGCTTGGGCTGCTTTAATGGTAGTCTTTACATTTTCCCTTTCACTTATAGTGTGGGGAAGAAGTGGACTCTAGGAGTATTACTAATTAATTTAATTAAACTGTATCAATTGTTTTCTAGATCGTTCTGCAACGCGTTTTGAACTATTTCAATTCAAAAAAAAAAAATTTCGAATCGAATTCGATTCGGATGGAGTAATCCATTATATGAATCACACTTTTTCAATCAAACAGATATTTCACCAACTTCCATCTTTGTATTTCGAAAGGAATACTGAGAAAGGGAAATTCATTATAATAAAAATTCTTGCGAAATGTTCTATTCCAATCAACGGGTTCTTACCAGAGTTATAGATGAGTACTGAGGAAATTATTCCCTATTTAATATTTAATTTAACGAAGAAGTCGTTTAGTTAAGTATATACACATAAATATATACGCCCTTTCTATGACTATGAAAAGCGGTATACACAGAGACATCGTGGTTGTCGGGTGAGATATTATACATGAGAGAATCTTCACTTGTGTGAGTCTCATATTACACACTTACCGCTTGCTTTATAATTTTTAAAATTGTATTTTATTGTATATTCTAAAGTAGAACTTTACTCTCCACATTATACACTCTATACACTCTAATAATTCTAATAGATAGACCGTATGGTCTATCTATTAGAATACTACCCCGATCAGAATTCGTTTTATTTTTAAGATGCGAAAATTGCTTTCATTTTATTTCATTAATTTTTGATAAGAACTTAAACTTATAAGTCAATCTTAATTCAAATTAATTATTTTCACTGACTGTTTTTACGTAAATTATAAGTAGAAAGGCCGTAGGAACTAGAATGAATAGCGCAGTAGCAATAAATGCAAGAATATTTACTTCCATAATATAATCTTTTTTTACTTCACAATAATTCGGGATTTAATCCCCTAGAGATGATAAACCTTTCGAATCAATTACCTTTCAATATTTTTAAATCAGATCAATATCATGAATAACAATACCCGATTTACCGAAAAAATTCGTCGTCAAAAATGGAATAAATAGTATAACATAGGAGGTTTTTTATCCGTACCGAGCCCCCAATTTCGATTCGGGACCCAATCCGAAATTCCTTTATTCGGTTCCGTTCTTTTTTCTATACCGTACCTTCCATTTTTTCATGTACAATCATCTGATCAAGTATCATCAGATCGCCCTTCTACTTCACTTCCATTAGTTACAAATACAAACAAAAAAATAAAATAGAATATAATATATAATATATATTACTCTATTCCAGGTATCTGGAATAATCGAAAAAGCAGACTTGGAATACTTACTATAATGCTACCAATAATCTATAATGCTACCAATAATTGTACTAATACGCCCCTTTTCCTGACAAAAAGGGAAAGAAAAGGAAATAAAGAACCCCTTTTTAGTTTCAGAATGCAATTTTGACCCCGGCCCCCTTTCATAGTCATATAAGGGGAGAGATGAATTGATTGATGTATTTTTATTGGAGCCGCCGGGACTGACGGGGCTCGAACCCGCAGCTTCCGCCTTGACAGGGCGGTGCTCTGACCAATTGAACTACAATCCCAATGAAATACCCAATGAAATAAGGAATCTAGCAAAGATTTTTAGTCTTTTTTATCTCCGTATCGAGAAGGGCAAGGGGGTTATATATAAACTCTCGTGATAGATTGACGAATTGTTGGGCCGAGCTGGATTTGAACCAGCGTAGGCATATTGCCAACGAATTTACAGTCCGTCCCCATTAACCGCTCGGGCATCGACCCAGGACGAATCACTTTAAAACTTATTGGTAATCCATGATTAACTTTCTTTCGTAGTACCCTACCCCCAGGGGAAGTCGAATCCCCGCCGCCTCCTTGAAAGAGAGATGTCCTGAACCACTAGACGATGGGGGCCTATTTGCCCAACCGCCATCATATTATGATCATAGTATCATCAGTTTTTTTAAATTGTCAATACTAAGGTGTAGAGAATTTTGGGGTGATTCGTCACTGAGGAATCATTCATTCGAATCGCCATTCGTTGCTCTATATTCCATCTATAAATATTCTATATTATATATATCTAGTCTAGAAATCTATAGTATAGTATTTAGTCTAATATAAAATAAAAAACGAAAATAATAAAAAGGATAGGATTTTGTCATGGAGTCATTAGTCCAAAAAAGGTCGGATTAAGTTCTATTTCTTTCTCTTTCAGTCTTCCGTTCATTCAGTGTTAAAATAAGATATTCTTATCTCATATTACAAATACTAAAACAGGAAATTAAGAAACAATAAATTTGATATTAATAACCGGGATCCAGAAAATAAAGTTTCAAAAATGCTTTTCATTTTGTTCAGGGAACAAGACAAGTAGAATCTCTTCATCACATGATTCGTCGAAATATCTTGAAATTTATGTTTCTATTGAATTCTTAAGCATACATGTAATTCTGTTGGTAATAAATTCATTCAACAAAAGAAATTAGGTTCGGTTTTGAAACAATTCATTCCATTTTACCCTAGACTTGCGAGCGAAATCCATTTTATTATTATTCGAGACTGAACCATCAACATCAACCACCAATCAACTACTATGAGTCTACTGAATGTACTATATGTACTAATGGACTATGTACTTATATATCTATATATATATTGCTTATGTAATATATATACATATTAATTCATTGTATATATATATCTATATATCACTTATGTAATATAGATAGATATTAATTATATCCTATCTTATATATATCTATAGCATATAGTAGACATTTTATCCACATAGCAATCCATTCAGGAATTCATCAAACATTAAATAAGCCCTTTTAACTCAGTGGTAGAGTAACGCCATGGTAAGGCGTAAGTCATCGGTTCAAATCCGATAAGGGGCTCCGCTTTTTCCTAAACCTCCAAACGTAACCGTAGTATTCATATTTCAAAGAAGAATCGAGATATTAGTATTCTGGCTTTGTAAAAAACAAGTAACTAACGGGATAATATAGTATTTTTCTACTAAGTTTAAGTTAGAGTCTAATAGTTATATTATAAAGTTAAGGATTTATTCAATAAATTTGAATTATTATAAATATTAATTAATTGATTAAGTTACCTCTTGAATGACCAAACCATATATTCCCATTTTCCATTCTTACCAATCAAATCCATTCCATTGGAAAGATTATAAATGAACAAAAAAGTAAGTGGACCTGACCCATTGAATCATTACTATATCTGCTATTCTGATAGTAAAATCGTATAGAGATGAAATTGGAAGCGTTAATCCCTTTTTCCGTTATTTTTTTTTTTTGACTCCTCAAGAATTTGTCGATATTTCCGGTTAAATCTTCTTATTCCTAGATTTTATATATCTTATTCCTAGATTTTATATATATAACAATAAATTTTGATTCTGTTCCTGCCCGGGGAGGGGTTTCTTTCAAGTCACAAGATAAGAGCTATTTCCACTATCTATCTTTGATTACAGATCAAGATTACTTTCTATCTATATAAATATGTATATTTGAATGTATATTTATCAGATCGCGGCTTCATGTACCAAACTGTATCAAATGTTTTGCATCGTATATTTTTCTTTTGAAAGTGTCCTGGATGCGAGAAAGAGAATTAAATTTCCAGTCTCCTATTTTTTCTTAATTTCAAATTGAAGAAAAAATAGAAATTCTCTCTTTTTCTTTTTTTTTTTTGATT